ATAGAAACATAATGATTAGATTCCTATCATGGAATCATTCTTTAGTCATTCATTGAATGATAAATCACTACAAGTGACGGAGATACACGATTTAAATAACGGAAGATCCAATATTTAAAAATGGTATCTAGAATGACTGGAAAGGTGGAAACAAGGCCGGATATAATTTGATTATTATGATCAAATCCAAAATCCTTGTAGACAGAACCAATCAGTAGTTCCCAACCGTGAGGCGAGTGGAATCCGATACATAAATCCGTTAATAAAAGAATAGAAAAAGCTTTTATTGTGTCGCTTAAGTTATGGATAAATTCCCGAACCCAAGAATTAAGAATAATGAGTTCTTCATTACCCAGAATATAATAACCGCATAGAATAGCGAAACTTATTAGATTTGTCGAAAAGTCTAAAATGGTATGGATATGACCCTCGTTGTACATCTTGACCAATTGTATTGTTTCTTCGTGTATCCCTAGCTTTTGTATATGTGTATCCGGGTACTCCTTTATCATTTCGTCCAAAAGGAATAGTTCCTCGAATTCTATGAATTTTTCTATAACGCCCCTTTCTTGAATATTATTCAAAAAAACTTCAGATTGCCCGGCATTCCACCAATTAGTAACCAAGGATTCCATACTTTTATTAAATAAGAGAGAAATCCACCAGGGCAAAAAAACCATAGTAAGATAGAAAAGGGGGTTGAATGCTTTCTTTTTTGGCATTTTTTATTTGTGAATTGTTAATGAAATCGCCTCATTACTCGACTCTACCCAATACGCTATTTCCATGAAACATGAGTTCTATAACAAGGTATTGAATCCATAGACCGACCCCCCCTTTTTTAATTCATTGGTTAGTTCTTGGATCTGGAAACAATCTTTTTTTTTTCTTATTTCTTCATTCGAACCAATTCCATCCTCTTTTCGATGAATGCCCGAACGAATCATTTCAAGAAATTCATATTTTTTTTTTCGGGGCCAAAGAAACCCCTTAGATCCATTATTTGGAAAAATTTCGCTGGCTACCCATAGCCTTGGAATCGCGGAGGGAAATTTCGGAAAAATATTGCTATGATGAAATAAAAAAGGAGTAGCAAAAAAAGAGAGAAATAAAATAAGAGGCATAGAATGGTTATAGTTATAAACGATCTAATATCTTTTTTTTGCTCCTTAAAAAGGAAAATAAAAGATAACAAAGAAACATCGATTGACAAAACAGAATTCCATTATATACAAGATATGATCCATCTATATCTAACATATCCATTCCAAAATATTGGGCCAAAAAAGAGGAATTCTAATTCTATATGTTCGGATATATGTGAGGAATCCATACTTCACTTAGTGTTACTAGTATGAAAAAAGTATTTTGGTGGACAAAAACAACTTCACTTTGTTTTCTGGTTGTTCCATATGCGTCTGCTTTTGCTCGAATGAGCGCTCTAAAAAAACGGAAGTTGTTCTATAACAACAAATAGAAATCGAATTAACGAGTTCCTTACTCAATGCCGCAAAAGCATTCATTCTTCAATTCATTTCAAAATACTTCAATTGGTACGCGCAAAAAATAGGCCAATTCTGCAGCTTTTTGTTCAATTTCTCTTGGAGTCAAATTCTCATCAGTACGAGTCAGGGGAACGGCACCCCGACCTCTGATTTCCATATAAAGTACACGCCGAGGATAAATGCCTTCTTTAACCTCTATTCTAATCGACTGAATATCTTTCATAAGGAATTGAAGTAGGATTCGACGATTTCTTCCAGGGAATCCCCAGCGGAAAATACACACTATTCCTTTTTTTCGATCGAATCTATCATAACCACTCCCTACATTCCACGAAATTGTACACCACAAATAGGAGCTAATGAACAGACCCGCGATTCCATAGAAAGACATCACGATCCCTTGTGGAAAAAAAAGGATTTGCTGAGAAGGAAATAAGGCTATCAGATTCCTACCAAGGTAACTAGAAGTTCCAACCAATAAGAATCCTAGTGAACCTAAAAAAAGGATACAGGCCCAACAGAAATTGCTTGTTTTTCGAGACCCCGTTATAAGTTCTATCCATATACGTTCTGATCGCCAGTTCATACTAGATCCAGTTGTTTCATTTTATTGGAATTGAGAGAATAACCCAAATGCATTTGACTTTCTTTTTGTTCCCGAAGTAACTCCCATCAACTAGAACTATTATTATGATGTGAACCATTAGGAGTAATTCATCGAATCCGTTAGATATAAAAAAAAGAGCCCCTTCCTATGATCCCACTATGGATATCTACCTACATATAGATACCTTTACTTTCCATTTCATACATCTGCTGACCCATTTAAAAATGGATCGAATGCATTTATCTATATGATGTCATGTTTTCGCGTGCATAACAGCTCTTTCATTTGTGTTCGGAAGAAGACACACGTTGTACCCTATTCCACTAACTAAATAGGTATAGATATCGGTATTATGATCCAAGTACAGGTCTTGAAAAACAAAATGGATGGATGAGATTGGGTCCCATCAAATCTAGGCAATCTTGTTTTTTTGAACATGAAGAAATAGAGAAGCCATTGCAATGGCCGGAAATACTAGACCTACTAAAGGCACAAAAAAAGCGGGTAAGTTGAAAGTTGTCATAGAATAGAATGGATACCTCGATTTAATATTTGTACCTGTTATAAAGATATCTTATGATAAGTATATCTATTCTCAGTATATAATAATAGATATAGGTACAAGAAAGGTAGAACTAAATAAGCGTACCTATTCACCCTTATATATTTATTATATTATTATCGTTCGGCTTATACTTATCTTCTAATTCTAAATAAAGTTAAGACCAAAAAAGTTTCTTACAAGTTATCAAAGGATTCGTTAGAATCCAACCCAACAGGGATTCCGAGTAAATAAAAAATAGAAGTTAAGTTATCGGGGAATTCTAGTATAGAAAAGCAAAAATGCAAAATTCCTATTCCTTTTCTCTATTTTCTACATTTGAATTATTCAATACAAGTATTTAGTTTCTAGTAATCAAACAAAGTAAAAAAAAGAAACTAACTGAATTAACTACTTGATTTCAATTGAATTTTGATTCAAGGGAAAGAAACCGTGAAGTTGAAATAACTCACCCAGAACACCTTTTAAAGGATTACGTGGTACGATTGGGTCGAATAAGCCCTTATCGAATAAATACTCAGCTTCTTGTGAACCCTCCGGTACTTCCTTATTTAATGTTTGTTCAATTACTCTTTTACCCGCAAATGCAATGTAGGCATTAGGTTCGGCAATAATGATATCTCCTAACATACCAAAACTGGCGGTCACTCCACCGGTTGTAGGAGATGTAAGGATTGATACGTAGAATAACTTTTTATTTGATTGATAATTATATGAAGCTGAAGATATTTTAGCCATTTGCATCAAGCTCAAACTTCCTTCTTGCATGCGCGCTCCTCCGGAAGCACACACTATAATAAGAGGCAGAGATCTATTAGTAGCATATTCGATCAAACGGGTGATTTTCTCGCCTACTACGGATCCCATACTGCCCCCCATAAACTGAAAATCCATAATCCCAATTGCTATGGAAATACCGTTTAGTTGACCTACGCCTGTTTGAACAGCCTCAGTTAACCCCGTATTTTTTTGATAAGAATCAATACGATCTTTATAAGGGTCCTCCTCCGAATGAAATTCAATGGGATCTACGGAAGCCAAGCCCTCATCCATAGCATCCCAAGTGCCTGGATCCATCAAAAGTTCGATTCTTTCTGAACTGTGCATTTTCAAATGAAATTCACAATGTTCACAAACATTAAGTTTTAACCTCAAAAATCTCTTATAATTTAATTCATTACAATCTTCGCATAGAACCCAGAAACGCTTGTAGAAAGGACTTCCATTTGTCATATCATTATCACTTCCGTTTGTGATATCGAAATCACTTCCGTTTGTCATATCGAAATCACTTCCGTTTGTGATATCGAAATCACTTCCATTTGTCATATCGAGATCGTCACGATCATCATCGCTTCCATTTGTCATATCGAAATCACTTCCAATACTATTTACACTTTCATTACAAATGGAACTATAAATACAAATGGAACTATAAAAGTAACTATCAATATGGATTTCAGAACGAAGATAATTCGTAATGCAACTAGTAATGTGATTATTCCAACTAGATTGAGTATCATACATGTAACGATCATAGTAGTGATTGTCGCTCTTAGACCCATCATTCAGATAACTAGAAAAAAAACTTTTCAGTTCATTCAGAAAAGAACGATCATCTTCAATTTCAAAAATCATATTTTCAATATCAAAATATATGGAATAATTTTCACCATTACTATTATCCCTAACTAAAACATCAGAGATCAAATTCCGAATGTCGCTGACGCCGAATAAATGATCAACATTATTAGAGCTGTCACTATCAACCCCATTGGTATTTCCAATTCCAATGGGGCCAATACCTTCTAGCGATTTACTTAGCCCACGCCCGTGTTCTAATTCCTCCTTAGACAACATCCAATTGAACCGCCGTCTTTCCATGGAGACTTCCCCCTATTTGAATGAAAATACAAGAATTTGGAATAGATAAATAGCCATTCCATGGGTAATCATTTTTGTTAAATCGGAGTGTGTGCGATCTTAGTAGATTTTCTAAAAGAGAAACCATTCCAAAAGAGAACCTATGGAGTAAGTAAGAATATCACTTACTCCATAGATTCTATTTGTCTGAGTTGGGGTATTCTTATACTTCGAAACCAAAGGGATCCGTATCTCAGTCGACGGACTCTTCATCCGAAGAGTCGTCCAAATGGGATTTCGGAGTTCCCCAAGTATAAGTCCCCAGAGAATTTTCAATGGTTTCACAGATAAAAAACAGTATGTCAGGCCATTCTCTGTTCCAGAGCTCCGGGTCGTCTTCGTTTAAGATAGGCACTGTAGTCACGTCTTGTAAATATTTCGTTAACCATTTAACGAAATATGGAAAATCTTGAAGGGGATTCGGATCCAACTCGGCGGACTCTTCATCCCAAGAGTTGTCTGAATGGTATTCCAAAGTCCCATTCTGTTTCCAAGTATTTAGATACGTGGAAATGGTTTGACATATCGTTAATAAAAGCTCTCTGTAAGACCGTTTGTACCGGAACTCCGGGTCCGCTTTGTTTACGACCGCCGCTGACCGTAAACAGAGCATTAACCATTTCATGAAATGGTAAAAATCTTGAAACCCATTTTCCGGATCTGGACTAACTGGGCCATTGACTATGAAAGTCATTTTTTTGCCTCCTTTTTTTTTTTAATGATAAGTCGAATCCTAGATGGGGAAGTAGTAAGAAGGTGGCACACCTTCTCAATCGAACAAAATGCGATTGTCGATGATTTCTTTTTTTATTCTATTCTACTTTTTTATTCTTTGTATGATAATAGATAACTGGGTATCCACCGTAAGCCTTTCCTCGAACCCCGCCGTTCACTTTAAGGCTATGCCATCCTAAGGTGCTGCTAAATGGAAGGATCTTATCAACGTCCATGAACATCTTTTTGTTTCCGAAGTAATTCCCATCAACTAGTGTGGTAAGTGATACTAGACTAAGGTTATATTTATATAGGGTCTATAATATATATTATATAGACCCTATATAACCTTAGTCAAGAGTTACCGAAATGAAATATAGTATTTCATAGTATTTGTATTTCATTTCAAATAGTAAAGACTCCCATTTTTACGTTGGGATTTGGAATACTCGAAGGATCGATTCTTTTTTTTCGCCTTATCCCCTACCTTTCCGAATGAAACCAGAGGAATTCTTTTATCTTTATATTCTTTATTTATATTTATAATATATGCGCGGACCTATACGGGATGTACTCAGTAAAAAAAATGCGGATATGGTCGAATGGTAAAATTTCTCTTTGCCAAGGAGAAGACGCGGGTTCGATTCCCGCTATCCGCCTATCGTGAAGTAGAATAGGATAAAGGGTTTGGTAGAGTTTACTACATACTACAAGATAGTACTAGATCAAGTTGTTTCATTTTATTGTTTATTGAGAGAATAAAATAACCCAATTTGACTTTCTTTTTGTTCCCGAAGTAACTTGCACTATTATTATGACTACTTTTGGAAGACCCTGCGTTATATCACTAGATCTCGATTTTTCATCATATAGAAATGTAACTAATTTATTTCCTTCGTAAAGGATTTCCCCATAATGGCCATGCACGGTTGCTCCTGGAGTAGCCAAATAGGGCTTTGCGGATCTTATTACTAAAGAGTCAACATGAACAATTAGAACCTGCCCCGACTTTAGTTAGATAGGGCCCATATTTAGATATAAATTTTCTTCACAAAAAAACTGTCCAAGGATTATTATTGTCGATGTGAACCATTAGGAGTAAGTGATATTCTTACTTACTCCCTAGATTCTCTTTGGCTGGGTTATTCTTTGAAACCAAGGGGATGGGGATCCCGTTTTACTTTTTCGTCAGAATCATCCGAATCGGGTGGGGGGTGCAGACGTCCGCTATAGCATCAACAATTCCATATTTTTGCGCTTCTTCTGGTGTCATAAAAAAAGGCTTTTTCAGGTCTCTGGATACAGCCCAGGGGGTTTGGCCCGTTTTTCGTACATAAGCCCGTACAATTTTTTGGTGGGCGTCCAAAAGCAGGCTCAATTCTAATCGACCATCTCTCGGTGCTAACTTAAAAAAGGAACTAAAAGGTTGGTACATCATTATCTTAGCGTGCTCGAATGCTAGACGTTTGGTAGCTGTTCCTCCGAGCAGGATGAAAGATCCGATTGAAACGGCAACTCCGATGCATATTGTATTTACATCTGGCTTCACAGTTTGCATAGTACCAACAAGGCCAAATCCGGGTAGTATCCATCCGCCGGGACAATTTAGATACAAAAAAATCTCTTTTTTCTTATTCTCTATATTGAGAAATACTATGAGACCAACAAGTTGGTTTGAGATCACCCTATCAATCTCTTGGCCTAAAAAAAGAAATCTTTGTCGATAAAGTCGGTTGTATACGTCAACCCAACTCGCCTCTTTAGCTTTAGGAATCAGAAAAGGTACTTTCGGAACACCAACAGGCATAAACTGCAAAAAAGAGGAGTTTCGTTCCGACATTTTACTTTGATGTGAAAACGTAATGACGTATTTTATCCCTAGATTAGAAAGTTCATAGAGTAAGACGAAATGAATCGAGGAAAATTATTACGAATGGGTCGGGCTGTTCGAACGATGAACAAGTATCTAGGCTTTCGCCCATAGAAAATGGGACCAATCCCCCCATTGCGTATTGGTACTTATCGGGTATAGAATAGATCTGCTTATCTTTGTTCCTACGAACAGAATTGTTCCATTATTACCATACCAACGAAATGGAATTAAATAAATATTAACCCTTGCTCCGAAATAATCCACTGAAAGGGAGAGGTCCATAGCATAGTCTTTTCCAATGCGATAAAGTTACATAGTATCTATTTTTCTTTGATAAAGGGGTATTTCCATGGGTTTGCCTTGGTATCGTGTTCATACCGTCGTATTGAATGATCCCGGTCGGTTGCTTGCTGTACATATAATGCATACAGCTCTCGTTTCTGGTTGGGCCGGTTCAATGGCTCTATACGAATTAGCCGTTTTTGATCCCTCTGACCCCGTTCTTGATCCAATGTGGAGACAAGGTATGTTCGTTATACCCTTCATGACTCGTTTAGGAATAACCAATTCCTGGGGCGGTTGGAGTATCACAGGAGGGACTATAACGAATCCGGGTATTTGGAGTTACGAAGGTGTGGCCGGGGCACATATTGTGTTTTCCGGTTTGTGCTTCTTGGCAGCTATCTGGCATTGGGTATACTGGGATCTAGAAATATTCTGTGATGAACGTACAGGAAAACCTTCTTTGGATTTACCCAAGATCTTTGGAATTCATTTATTTCTTTCAGGGTTAGCTTGCTTTGGGTTTGGTGCATTTCATGTAACAGGCTTGTATGGTCCTGGAATATGGGTGTCCGATCCTTATGGGCTAACTGGAAAAGTACAATCTGTAAATCCTGCGTGGGGGGTAGAGGGTTTTGATCCTTTTGTTCCGGGAGGAATAGCCTCTCATCATATTGCAGCAGGTACATTGGGCATATTAGCGGGCCTATTCCATCTTAGTGTACGTCCACCCCAACGTCTATACAAAGGATTGCGTATGGGTAATATTGAAACTGTCCTTTCCAGTAGTATCGCTGCTGTCTTTTTTGCAGCTTTTGTTGTTGCTGGAACTATGTGGTATGGCTCAGCAACTACCCCGATCGAATTATTTGGTCCCACTCGTTATCAGTGGGATCAAGGATACTTCCAGCAAGAAATATATCGAAGGGTTGGCGCCGGACTAGCCGAAAATCAGAGTTTATCAGAAGCTTGGTCTAAAATTCCCGAAAAATTAGCTTTTTATGATTACATTGGCAATAATCCAGCAAAGGGCGGATTGTTTAGAGCGGGTTCGATGGACAACGGGGATGGAATAGCTGTGGGGTGGTTAGGACATCCCATCTTTAGAGATAAAGAAGGGCGTGAGCTTTTTGTACGTCGTATGCCTACTTTTTTTGAAACATTTCCAGTCGTTTTGGTAGACGGAGACGGGATTGTAAGAGCCGATGTTCCTTTTAGAAGGGCAGAATCAAAGTATAGTGTTGAACAAGTAGGAGTAACGGTTGAGTTCTATGGTGGCGAACTCGATGGAGTCAGTTATAGTGATCCTGCTACTGTGAAAAAATATGCTAGACGTGCTCAATTGGGTGAAATTTTTGAATTAGATCGTGCTACTTTGAAATCCGATGGTGTTTTTCGTAGCAGTCCCAGGGGTTGGTTCACTTTTGGACATGCTTCGTTTGCTTTGCTCTTCTTTTTCGGACACATTTGGCATGGTGCTAGAACCTTGTTCAGAGATGTTTTTGCTGGTATTGACCCAGATTTGGATGCTCAAGTGGAGTTTGGAGCATTCCAAAAACTTGGAGATCCAACTACAAGGAGACAGGTAGTCTGATACAATACGTCTCTTGTATCTTTCGCCTCCATTGGATTGGATTTTTTTTTGATATAGAATACCAGAGAAATCTTGATTTGAATCACCGCCCCTTTCCTTGACTCTTGTCCTTTCTTAATCTGGGAGATGCTCCCAAATGAACAGGTGTGGAAGCTATAATTGTAAACCACGATCGAATTTATGGAAGCATTGGTTTATACATTTCTCTTAGTCTCGACTCTAGGAATCATTTTTTTCGCTATCTTTTTTCGAGAGCCGCCTAGGGTTCCAACTAAAAAGTAAAAAAGCAAAATGCTTTTTTTTTTCATTATCTTACATTATCTAAGTTGAAGTAAAGTAAGGAGCCTCCCATATGGGAGGCTCCTTACTTTACTTCAACTAGTCCCCGTGTTCCTCGAATGGATCTCTTAGTTGTTGAGAGGGTTGCCCAAAAGCGGTATATAAGGCGTACCCGGTAAAACTGACAAGTAAACCAGATATAAAGATGGCGACTAGGGTTGCTGTTTCCATTATTATAAAATTGCAAGACCACAATGGATCTATGATAAGATCGTTTATTTACAACGGAATGGTATACAAAGTCAACCGATCTCAACCAATGCAATAGGATTTATGGCTACACAAACCGTTGAGGGGAGTTCTAGATCTGGTCCAAGACAAACTAATGTAGGGAATTTATTGAAACCATTGAATTCGGAATATGGGAAGGTTGCTCCTGGTTGGGGAACGACCCCTTTGATGGGGGTCGCAATGGCTCTATTTGCGGTATTCCTATCTATTATTTTGGAAATTTATAATTCTTCCGTTTTACTGGATGGAATTTCAATGAATTAGGTCCATAAAAATAATGAAGTCCTGGCTCTTTTCAATCCAAAAATGAAGCGCTTAGTACTTGGATTTTTAGGCCATTCTGGCAGTTCGACCGTGGAATTTCTTTTTT